AGTAGAAAATCCCTTGTCCTTTAGAAAGACCCCATACGAAGATAAAAAAGAATCAAAATTTCTGCCAGATCCCTTATTTCCCTGGGATTGTAGTTCAATCGGTTAGAGCACCGCCCTGTCAAGGCGGAAGCTGCGGGTTCGAGCCCCGCCAGTCCCGACGGATCCAATAAATACAAAAATCCATTTTTCCCTTTCTATGAACTAGTAAAGAATGTCAAGGGGTATACTTGCATTCCCAAAGCAAAAAGGAGTCTTGATTTCTTTTTTTTTTTTCTATTTTTCCATCTCGCTTTTTTTGTTTGTTAGGTTCGGAACTATGTAATTAATTGAAGTGGAAAGGCAATCTGATGATCCTTCATCAGAAGATTCTCCAAGGAAGACGCAAAGGTGGGTTATAGAAAAAACAAGGAAACGGATGATAAATATCATTTCGGAGTAATTGAGTTAGGAATCAAAATTTTGATTCGGTATGGATAAAAGAACTTCCTATGTTATACTATTCAAGTCTTGACGACGGGTTGATTTGATAGATCAGATATTGTTATTCATGATAGTGATTCGGTTCAAGATCATCGAGAGGTAATTCATCCATTGAATTTACAGACGATAGACGAAAGATTTATCATCTCTAGGGGATTAAATCCCGAGTTATTGCGAAGTAAAAAACCGATGAGATTATGGAAGTAAATATTCTTGCATTTATTGCTACTGCACTATTCATTCTAGTTCCTACCGCCTTTCTACTTATCATTTACGTAAAAACAGTCAGTCAAAATGATTAATTCGATTGAATTTTCAAATGAATTTGAATCAAACTTTCCTTCCAAGTTCTTATCAAAAATTTACGAAGTAAAATGAAAGGGGTCCAATTTCACGTCTTAACTTAAATGAAATGAGCGCACTAGAATCGGAAATTATCTAAGAGTATAGATAGTATGGTAGAAAAATTCATTTTTCTACCATACTATCTATCTCTTAGTCTATAAAGCTGTAATCTATAATAAAGATAAACGCTTAAGTTTCTATATATCAATCTACAATATTCTCTTCCTATATGTGTATATTAATTCCATTTCCATATCAATATATTCCATATATTCTATGGAATTGACATAAGACCCAATTTGCTACATCTATTTGTTCCGCTCAATCTAAAATAAGAATTATTTTAGGATTCTAATTCCTTTCCTTTTACTAATAAGTAAGGGGAAACCTCGCCTATTTTTAACGCCATATGAAATAAGGTGATAAAGCCTAAACCGCCTTTCTAAAATTCGAATAGAAACCAAAGGGTAAATGCCCGATATGTAACCCGCCCGAGGCAAGATCTTATTATTGACCAGTCTCTCCTTAAACAACCACTATCTCGCTATCATTTCTTATAGAAAGTTTGTATACGCTTAACAAAACAACTTCTTTTTTGAAGAGTCAAGAGGGAAATAAATAAAAAAAGAAAAACTTCCTTAGTAGAAGAATTTTAGGTTGGAATAAATTTCCAATCATCTGAATCCCTTTCTTTTCGAAGTACAAAGACGGGAGAAATATCTCTTGGATTGAAAGAGTATGATTCCTATCATAGATTACTCCATTGGAATCCAATGGGATTCCAAATTCAGAGTTTTGATTTTAAATAGTTCAAAGTGCGTTGCAGAACGATCTATAAAAAAAGCGGGTTTGATTCCTGAACTCAATTAGTAGTACTTCTAAAGCCCACTTCTTCCCCACACTACGAGTGAAAGGGAAAATGTAAAGACTACCATTAAAGCAGCCCAAGCGAGACTTACTATATCCATGTGCATTATGTCCCCTAATCTCTATAAATACGAAGGAATTATTCCATTATTCCTCAGTAATAATAGTGGAATTAATGTCGCAGAGTCAAAAATGGGTTCTACCGAACACTATTGAGAAATCCATCCAATAAATCGATTATGATTTCGAGTTTTTTGGTGATTCAGGCGACACCCGGATTTGAACTGGGGAAAAAGGATTTGCAGTCCCCCGCCTTACCGCTCGGCCATGCCGCCAAAATGATAGAAAATAGGTGCAATTTTTTCCGGATTACGGAATTATTATTGTACTTGCATTTTGACTTCTGTTTTCCTTAATCCTTTTATTTCCTAAAAAAAAAAGAAATACCCCTTTTGATTGGATTTGATCCATCCCTTTGATTGTATAGTATCTGAAAATACACAATGCTAAAAACATTCTCTCGTTTTTCTATTGAGAAATAAAATGTGTATTTTTCAGACGAGAAATTTGAACCATTGACTCCTTACTTGGAATTCATGAACGATTCTGGGATTTGAATTTCAAATTGTGTTTTCCTAATGACAACATAAAAATTGAAGCAGAACTAATCAGTATTGATTTTTCAATTAAAAAAGATTTCTCAATTTCAATTATAACAAAACATATGAGTATATGTAAACCCCAGAACATAAATACAGATATCTATTATTTAGATATATTATCAATAAGGAATTATCATAAAATTATC